AATGATGAGCCTGAATTAAAGGACTATCGTGATAGGATAAAATATGTAGTACAAATCAAAACTACCTTCATTACATCCAACAGAATTAAACTATCACCATCAAGCATCAAAAGCCACCGTGCACCATACACCAAGATGTAAAAATAAATATCAACATAGAAAAGTAAGCTAAGTCAAGCTAATGGGTTCATACCCCATAAATAGAGCATGAATCTCTCTTCTCTGATGCCCAGAAACTCAACCAAAATCCTCTTACTAAGCACTTTAGTAGGGGGTGTACTAGTATCTGTGTCCTCCAACTCATGATTAGGAGCATGAATAGGTTTAGAAATTAATTTAATATCATTTATCCCCCTAATGTCCAACGTCAAAAATATGTATAATACAGAAGCATCACTAAAATACTTTATTGTACAAGTACTAGCCTCAGCAACACTTCTCTTTATAGTAGTAATAAAAACTTTAACTGAAGACTTATTCACGTTTGAAAGAAGCACATACACACCAATAATCATTTGTACCCCCCTCCTGTTAAAAAGTGGAGCAGCCCCCCTCCACTGATGATTCCCAGGAGTAATAGAGGGATTAAGATGAGAAAACTGTGCTCTGTTAATAACTGTGCAAAAAGCAGCCCCATTGATATTAATATCATACCTGATTGAAATCAATGCCTTTACATTAAGAATTATCCTTCTATCAACAATTGTAGGATCAATTGGAGGACTAAACCAAACCTCAATACGAAAAATCTTAACCTATTCATCTATTAACCATACAGGGTGAATACTTATTGCACTAACTACAAGTGAAAACTTATGAATAGTATATTTTGCAATCTACTCAACACTAGCACTAACAGTGGTGTCAGCCATTAAACTATCTGGAGTATCTTTTATCAATCAAACCATAATAACAAACAAAGAAACCACACTAATAAAATTCATAATATTTACCTCTTTGCTCTCTTTAGGAGGACTCCCCCCATTCCTCGGATTCTTACCTAAGTGAATTGTCATTCAAGCCATAATTACAAACAACATAGTGCCATTAGCAACAATTGTTGTAGTAACCTCATTAATTACCTTGTACTACTATCTAAAAATCTCATATTCGAGATTTTTAATTTTAAACACGGAACCAAAATGAAACCTAAAATCTCACAAAAATGAAACAACAAAAAATATAGCAGCAGTACTATTATCCTCAATCTCCTTAACAGGAATAATAATCTGCACAGTAATCGCCAACATTAACTAAATGAAGGCCTTAAGTTAAAGTAAACTAATAACCTTCAAAGCTATAAATAAAGGGCTTCCTTTAGGCCTTGGTAAGTCTCAACTCACCCCTACAGAATTGCATTCTGTAATCACAAAATGAATACAAGGCTCTCATTAATCCATAGTGGAAGAGCAACGTAGAATGCCCCTAAATAGATTTACAGCCTATCGCCTACTTATTGATCTCAGCCATCCCACTAATCTTCACCCGATGATTTTTCTCAACTAATCACAAGGATATTGGAACTTTATATTTTGTATTCGGAGCTTGATCTGGTATAGTCGGAACTTCCTTAAGAATACTTATCCGAACAGAACTGGGACAACCAGGATCACTAATTGGAGATGATCAAATCTACAACGTCATTGTTACAGCTCATGCTTTCGTTATAATTTTCTTTATAGTCATGCCAATTATAATTGGTGGCTTTGGAAACTGACTAGTGCCACTAATACTTGGAGCACCAGACATAGCATTCCCACGAATAAACAATATAAGTTTCTGACTCCTCCCGCCATCCCTAACTCTTTTACTTACTAGTAGAACAGTAGAAAGCGGTGTAGGAACAGGATGAACTGTTTATCCCCCTCTTGCAAGAGGAATTGCCCATGCCGGAGCATCTGTAGACCTAGCAATCTTCTCATTACATTTGGCGGGAGTTTCATCCATCCTAGGAGCAGTTAACTTCATTACAACTACAATCAACATAAAGCCAAAGAGAATGAAACCTGAACGGATTCCACTATTTGTATGATCAATTGCTATTACCGCCCTACTACTACTCCTATCCTTACCAGTCCTAGCAGGTGCTATCACTATGCTCTTAACAGACCGCAACCTAAACACATCATTCTTTGACCCAGCAGGGGGAGGAGACCCAATTCTGTACCAACATTTATTCTGATTCTTTGGACACCCCGAAGTTTATATTCTCATTCTACCAGGATTTGGTATAGTCTCCCACATCATTTGTCACGAAAGAGGGAAAAAGGAGGCATTCGGGAACCTAGGAATAATCTTTGCTATACTAGCAATTGGTTTACTAGGATTCCTAGTTTGAGCTCACCATATGTTCACTGTAGGAATAGATGTCGATACACGAGCATATTTTACATCAGCGACAATAATTATTGCGGTACCGACAGGAATCAAAATCTTCAGATGGCTTGCTACAATATACGGAACCCGAATAACATATAGAGCAGCCTGTTTGTGAGCCCTAGGATTTGTATTCCTATTCACGATAGGAGGCCTTACGGGAGTAGTACTAGCAAATTCATCAATCGATATTGTACTACATGACACTTATTATGTAGTAGCCCACTTCCACTATGTATTGTCGATAGGTGCAGTATTTGCAATTATAGGGGGATTTGTCCAATGATTTCCCCTATTCACTGGACTTACAATAAACCCTAAATGGCTAAAGGCCCAATTTGCTGTTATATTTGTAGGAGTAAACCTAACATTCTTTCCTCAACATTTCCTTGGACTAGCTGGTATACCTCGACGATACTCTGATTACCCAGACGCATACACCACATGAAATATCATTTCATCTATAGGATCAACAATTTCATTCGTAAGAGTAATAATATTTCTATTTATTATATGAGAAAGAATTACCTCAAATCGACCAATCCTTTTCCCTACGCATACAAGAAATTCAGTAGAATGATTGCAAAACTTCCCGCCAGCAGAGCACAGATACTCAGAATTACCAACTATCTCATTAACTAACTAAAGCAACCTCTAACGTGGCAGATAAGTGCGGTGGATTTAAGCTCCACAAATAAAGTTTAAGCTTTCATTAGAATAATGGCAACATGATTAACCTTAACCCTACAAGACAGTGCATCCCCTGTTATAGAACAATTAATCTTCTTCCATGATCATGCATTAATAATTATACTAATAATTATTACTGCAGTATTCTACACAATAATCAGAATCATCCAGAACAAACAAACCAGACGATTTATATTAGAAGGGCAGATAATTGAAACCCTATGAACAATCGCCCCCGCAATCATCTTAGTATTCATTGCAATCCCATCTTTGCGACTTCTTTATTTAATAGACGAAATCCACAACCCAACAATAACCTTAAAGACAGTAGGCCATCAATGATATTGAAGTTATGAATATTCAGACTTTACAAAACTAGAATTTGACTCCTACATAGTGCAACAAGAAGATCAACCAATAAACACATTCCGACTATTAGACACAGATAACCGAGTAGTGTTACCAATGAATTCACCAATCCGAATAATTGTAACAGCAGCAGATGTACTACACTCATGAACAGTACCAAGATTAGGTGTAAAAACAGACGCCACTCCAGGACGACTTAATCAAATAAGATTTTCAATTAACCGACCAGGCCTTTTATATGGACAATGCTCAGAAATTTGCGGAGCAAACCATAGATTCATACCAATCGTAATTGAGAGAGTATCAACAAATCAATTCATTAACTGAGTATCAAAGACAAGAGAGTCATTAGATGACTGAAAGCAAGTAATGGTCTCTTAAACCAGTTTATGGTACCCTTGCAAGTGCCTCTGATGATAAAGGATTAGTTAATTACAATAACATCAGAATGTCAAACTGAAATAATCATATAGATATCCTTTTATACCTCAAATAATACCTATAGAATGAACATTACTATACCTAGCATTCATGGCAACATTTCTAATATTCAACATCGTAAACTACTTTGCCCAATCGCCCAGCAAACAAAGAAAAACCAAGGAATCTATTAACATCAACAAAATAAACTGAAAATGATAAGAAATTTATTCTCAATCTTTGACCCAACAACTGAAATCAACAATTTACCATTAAACTGAACAAGAACTACCATCGGGCTACTACTTATTCCAACAAGACTATGATTAATCCCATCCCGCAATAATATCATAGTAAACTTACTAATAAATAAACTGCATCAAGAAATAAAAACAATCTTAAGAAAAGGAAACGAAAATAAAGGAAACTCATTTATTCTAACATCACTATTCTTAATAATCCTAATAAATAATTTCCTAGGGTTATTCCCATACATCTTTACCAGAACAAGACACTTAACACTTACGCTCACTTTAGCCTTACCCATATGAATGAGATTCATATTGTTCGGGTGAATTAAGAACACCAATCATATATTTGAACACCTAGTACCTCAAGGTACACCAACCATATTAATACCATTTATAGTAGTAATCGAAACGATTAGAAACCTTATCCGACCAGGAACCCTAGCAGTACGATTAACCGCAAATATAATCGCAGGACATTTACTGCTAACCTTATTAGGAAACAATGGACCATCTATAAGACACACATTATTAACCGTATTAATTACCGCACAAATTCTACTTCTAATTTTAGAAGCAGCGGTAGCAATCATCCAATCTTATGTATTCGCAATCTTAAGAACACTATATTCTAGAGAAGTAAATTAATGTCAATACACGAAAACCACCCATTCCATATAGTAAACAAAAGACCGTGACCCCTTACTGGAGCCATTGGAGCATTAGTAACCCTAATAGGCCTAATCAAATGGTTCCACCAATATGACGATAGCCTATTGGGAATCGGGGCAGTTATTACCGTATTAACAATAATTCAATGATGACGAGACGTAACCCGAGAAGGAACATACCAAGGCCTACATACAAAAATAGTAACAACAGGCCTACGATGAGGAATAATCCTATTCATCATCTCAGAGGTCTTATTTTTCGTATCTTTCTTCTGAGCATTCTTCCATTCAAGATTATCACCAACAATTGAACTTGGATCAACCTGACCGCCAACAGGTATTCAACCATTCAACCCTTTACAAGTACCTCTGCTAAATACAGCAATCCTTCTAGCATCAGGAGTAACAGTAACATGAGCACATCATGGATTATTAGAAAACAATGCTACCCAAGCCTCTCAAGGGTTATTCTTCACAGTCCTACTAGGCTTATACTTCACCGCATTACAGGCATACGAATACCTAGAAGCACCTTTCACAATTGCAGACTCGGCCTACGGATCAACATTCTTCGTTGCAACGGGATTCCACGGGTTACATGTAATTATCGGAACAACATTCTTAACCACATGCCTCCTACGACACACAACATTACACTTCTCATCACATCACCACTTCGGATTCGAAGCAGCAGCATGGTACTGACATTTCGTAGATGTAGTTTGACTATTCCTATACATCTCAATCTACTGATGAGGAAGATAAAATAATATTTATCTAATACAAGAAAGTATACTTGACTTCCAATCAAGAAATTTGTGAAAACAAGATAAATAATAATAATAATTACAACGGCAGCAACAGTAACCCTTATCTTATCGGCTACAATTATAGTTCTAGCAACCTTAATCTCAAAAAAAATTAATGAAGACCGAGAAAAAAGATCACCATTCGAATGCGGATTCGACCCGAAAAACTCCGCCCGACTACCATTCTCATCACGATTCTTCTTAATTGCAGTAATCTTCATAATCTTTGATGTAGAAATTGCCTTACTACTACCTATACCAATCACTATATTAACATCAAACATAAAATCATGATTAATCGTTAGATCTATATTCCTTCTAATCCTCATTATTGGATTATACCATGAATGAAATCAAGGGTCTCTCGAATGAAGAAATTAAGGGACTATAGTTAATAATAACATTTGAGTTGCATTCAAAAAGTACTACCTAAATATGCTAGTTAGCCTCATCCAAACTTAATAAGCGAGAAGCAAATATTGCAATCAGTTTCGACCTGATCTTAGATAATATACTTATCCACGCTTTTAACTTAACTGAAACCAAAAAGAGGTATATTATTGTTAATAATAAAACTGAATAAATAATTCCTGTTAAGGAAGTGACAGAAAAAGTGAATGCTGCTAACTTATCACTATAGCGGTTAAAATCCGTTTACACTTCTAAATTTATATAGTTTAGAATAAACATTACACTTTCACTGTAAAGACAAAGAACCTCTTTTATAAATAACACTTAAAGATAAATAATACCTCATCGACATCTTCAGTGTCGCGCTCTAAAATAAGCTATTCAAGTAAAAAATAAGAACAAATAATAAAATAACAATTCACATAACAAAAACCCCTAAAAATACCTTCAAATTATTATACTGGAACCATTGATTAATCCTACCTAAATTAAAAAGAACTCAATACAGACCTTGACCACCAAAAAACTCTATCCAACCAGAATCAAAAACCCTTGTTGCCCTATACCCAATAACCAAAGGAGTAAAAGAAACACCATAAGTAGAAAAGAATGGTATAAACCACATTGAACCAGAAAACGCAGAAAAATTATACAAATATATAGAAAATAATTTATCACCAAAAACAAACCCAGCAATCTCATAACCCAATCATCCACCCAAAACCACCACTAATAAAGTAAGAAATTTTAAATAATAAGGTAAACAAATCATAGAAGGAGTTGGACAGATTAATCACATAAGAGACCCTCCTCCAAAAATAGACATAACCAACAAGCCAACCATACCAATTATTATATTATAATTCATCTCAACTATAGAATAAGAAGGAACAAAATTAAAATCACCACACAAAACAAAATAAAATAGACGGAAAGAATAACAAACCGTTAAACCTGTAGACACAAATAATAAAAAAAAACCAAACATATTTACATATCTCATAGAAAATATCTCCAAAATAAAATCCTTGGAATAAAACCCGGCCAAGAAAGGCATCCCACAAAGAGCAAAATTAGAAACTATTAATCTAGAAGAAGTAAAAGGTATATAAATAGACAAGCCCCCCATAAACCGAATATCTTGAGAATCCCCTATAGAGTGAATAACACCACCAGCACACATAAACAATAAAGCCTTAAACAAGGCATGAGTTAACAAGTGAAAAAAAGCCAACCCAGAAAGACCAATAGAAATAGTTATAATCATAAGCCCTAACTGTCTCAAAGTAGATAAAGCAATAATTTTCCTTAAATCAAACTCAAAATTAGCCCCAAGGCCTGCCATAAATATAGTCAATCCCGAAACTAATAATAAAAAGATATTCAATCAACAGCCAAAAGAAGGTCTAAACCGAACAAGAAGATAAACCCCTGCAGTAACCAAAGTAGATGAATGAACTAAAGCAGATACAGGAGTGGGAGCAGCTATAGCTGCTGGTAATCAAGAAGAGAAAGGAATTTGAGCACTCCTAGTCATAGCAGCCAAAACAACAAGAAAAGAAATTAATTCCATTTCAAAAGAATCTGATAAGAACTCCAAATAATAAACAAAACTCCAACTACCAAAATTAATTATCCATGCAATAGCCATTAACAAAGCAACATCACCAACCCGATTAGACAATACAGTCAACATACCAGCACCATAAGACTTCACATTCTGATAATAAATTACCAACAAGTATGAAACTAAACCCAAGCCATCCCAGCCCAACAAAATTCTAATCACATTAGGACTAATAATAAGAAACATTATAGAAACGACAAATATCAAAACCAATAAAATAAAACGAACAATACTCAAATCACCAAACATGTAATCGTCTCTATAAAGAATAACTAAAGAAGAAATAATAAAAACAAATCCTATAAACAATAAAGATATCCAATCAAATAAAAAAGTCATAATAACAGATCTACCATTTAACGTAATAATATTCCAATCAACAAAATAAATCAAATCATTTATAATAAAATAAGAACCCAATAAACAACAAGCCCAGCCCAAAAGAAACAAGAAAATAAATCTAACAAAACAAATAGACATAAACATAAATCTAAAATATACAAATATATCATCGGCACCACAAACCAACGTTTTAACCCTTTAAACTATTTAGATACGGCTATACCCAAAAAACAGTAACATCCACCTTCAAAATAATCAAATTTAATGGAAACCAATGTAAAAACAACAGCAAAAACTCACGAATATAACCCAAAGAACAAGAATAAACACCAGAGTAAACGGAACCGTGCTGACTATAAGAATACAGATAAAGAGTATAAGCAGCACTAAAAAAAGATAAAAAAATCAAGACAAATATAATACATCAAGATCAAGAAACCAAACTACTCAACAAGCCAATCTCCCCTAAAAGATTTAAAGAAGGGGGAGCAGCCATATTACAAGATCTTAATAAGAACCACCATATAGTCATTCTAGGTATCAAATTAATTAAACCCTTATTGATTAAAAGACTTCGTCTACTAAACCGTTCGTAAGAAATATTAGAAAGACAAAAAAGACCAGAAGAACAAAGACCATGAGCTACTATTAAAGCAAAAGATCTACAAACCCCTCAATAATTGAGAGTTATAATACCACCAATAACTATACTTATATGAGCTACAGAAGAATAAGCAATTAATGACTTCAAATCAGTCTGCCGTATACAAAACAAACTAACAAAAAGACCACCAACCAAACTTAAAGCGATTCAAACAATGCCAAACTTAAACCCAAATTTGTACAAAACAGGGAAAACACGAAGAAGACCATACCCCCCCAACTTCAACAAAACACCGGCTAAAATCATAGACCCAGACACCGGGGCCTCAACATGAGCCCTAGGTAATCATAAATGAACTATAAATATAGGCATCCTAACTAAAAAGGCAAAAACCATACAAAAATAAAACAAACTACCAACCAAATAACTATTACTACTCAATAAAAATAAACATAAAGAACCCAAAGAAAAATAAATATACAAAATACCAACCAATAAAGGGAGAGAAGCCAGTAATGTATAAAACAGCAAATAAATCCCAGCCTGAACACGCTCAGGCTGATACCCCCAGCCCAAAATTAAAAATAAAGTAGGAATCAGTCTACTTTCAAAAAAAATATAAAATGAAAGTAGACTGATTCTTCTAAAAGTACAATATAACATAATAGTAAGAGCAATAACAACAAAAAGGAAAAACCCAGAAAAATACCCTGAACGAAAAACGGCCTCTCTAGCCAATACTATAAGAACACAAATCCACAAACTAAGAAGGATAAGACCATAAGAAATTAAATCACAACCAAAAATATAACCCAAGCCTCCTCAACAAAAAAAATAAGGAAAGAAAAACATATACATAAAAGAAACAAGAAACATTATAGAACAAATCAATCACCAAAAACCAGAAAATAAACACAAAGGGATCAAAAAAATTAAAAAACAAAGAAACCTTAACATTGAAGAACTCTATAAGATTGAAAATAATCATTACCATGACTACGAATTATAGAAACTAAAATAGATAAACCCAACGACCCTTCACAAACAGAAAAAACCAGAAAATAAACAACAAAAAACAAACTATAATTAAATCTACACAAATACAAATAAATAGAAAAATAAAGAACCAAAACTACAAACTCTAATCTCAACAAGGTAATCAACAGATGCTTCCGTCTAGAGGAGAAAGCTCAAATACCACAAAAATAAGAAACAAAAAAATATAATCACATTGGCATTAAAGTTTTAATAATTTAACAAAAATATTGGTCTTGTAAATCAAAAATAAGGAATAACCTTTTAAAACTTCAGAGGAAAGGTAGTAAAACCATTTCATTAATCCCCAAAACTAATATTTTAAATAAAATACCCCCTGACATAACAAATCTATTTATATCAATAAGAACTTTAACAAGATTAATATTTACACAAATAAAACATCCTATAGCTATAGGACTAATATTATTAACACAAACTGTCCTAGTATGTTTAATTAGAGGGACAATATACAGAAGCTTCTGATTCTCATATATCTTATTCATAATCATAATTGGAGGGATGCTAGTCCTATTTATATATATAACAAGACTAGCATCCAACGAAATATTCTCACCATCGAATAAAATATTAATAGCATCCACAATCGCCCTCCCTATTTTAATTTATATAATACCAACACAACCAAACAACAAAGAAATAAAAATACACGACACAATAATAGAAGACGAAATTATAACCACAACAACAGTTATATACAATCAAATAATAGGAATAATAACAACAATATTAGTAATCTACATATTATTGACACTAATCGTTGTTGTAAACATTATTAATGTATCTAAGGGACCTTTACGACACACAAGATAATGAATAAACCCACACGAAATAAACTCCCCCTATTCAAAATTGCAAATGACGCCTTAGTAGACCTCCCAACACCCTCATCAATTAGAAGATGATGAAACTTCGGATCACTATTAGGAATCTGCTTAGTAGCACAAATTGTAACTGGATTATTCCTAGCCATACATTATTGTCCAAGAATCGACACCGCCTTTAATAGAGTAAGACATATTTGTCGAGACGTAAACTATGGATGGCTCCTACGAACCTTACATGCAAATGGAGCATCTTTATTCTTCGTATGCATTTACCTACATACAGGACGAAATATATATTACGGATCATACAACTTTATACACACATGATCCGTAGGGGTAGCCATTCTATTCCTAACCATAGCAACAGCATTTATAGGCTATGTCCTACCATGAGGACAAATATCATTCTGAGGTGCAACAGTGATTACAAACCTGCTATCAGCAATCCCTTATGTTGGAAAGGAAGTAGTCGAATGGGTTTGAGGAGGGTTTGCGGTAGATAATGCAACACTCACACGATTCTTTGCACTGCATTTTCTATTACCATTTGTAATTACAGCAATAGTCTTAATCCACCTCTTATTCCTTCACCAAACAGGGTCAAATAACCCCTTAGGGTTAAATAAAAATACAGATAAAATTCCTTTCCACCCATACTTCACAGTAAAGGATATCTTTGGATTTGCTTTAGCTATTATAATATTAACCTTATTAACCCTAAAAGAACCATATATCCTAAGAGATCCTGACAATTTCACGCCAGCAAATCCATTAGTAACACCTGTCCACATCCAGCCTGAATGATATTTCCTATTTGCATATGCAATCCTACGGTCTATCCCTAACAAATTAGGGGGAGTTATCGCCCTAGCCATATCAATTGCAATCTTATTCATCATACCAACAAACAAATCTAAATTCCGAGGAACACAATTCTACCCAATTAACCAAATCTTATTCTGAACAATAACAAATACCGTAATTCTACTAACATGAATTGGAGCACGCCCGGTAGAAGACCCGTATATCCTAACAGGACAAATCCTAACAACTATATACTTTTTATACTACATAATTAGACCTATATCAACAAAACTATGAGACAAAATAACTGATTAAAGTTAAAAAGCTACTGAATAAGCCTAATGTCTTGAAAACATTATGAAAGAAGTTTAACCCTTCTATTAACTTAATGTACTTAAATTAATACACTACAACAAAGAAAAAATGAAACACTTAACACCAATAAAAAACAAAAGATAATTCAACGAAAGAGGCAAAAATCTCTTTCAAGCCAAATACATCAACTTATCATAACGGAACCGAGGTAAAGTCCCCCGAACCCAAATAAACAAAAAAGAAATTAAAGCAAGCTTAATATAAAAAAAGAAGGAATAAAGATCACTACCCAAAAAAATAATACAAAATAACAATCTCATAAAAAGAATGCTTGCATACTCAGCTAAAAAAATTAAAGCAAATCCTCCTCTACCATACTCCACATTAAACCCTGAAACAAGCTCCGACTCACCTTCAGCAAAATCAAAAGGAGTCCGATTCGTTTCAGCTAAACAGGAAATAAACCAAACAAATGACAAAGGAAGGGAAAGGAAAAGTAACCATAAATAAACCTGAAAAAAATAAAAATTAGCCAAGTTATAACTACAAACTAAAATAACAAAAGAAAGTAAAATAAAAGCTAATCTAACCTCATAAGAGATAGTTTGTGCTAAAGCACGAAGCCCGCCCAATAAAGAATAACCCGAATTAGAGGACCAACCAGCAATTATAATAGTGTATACCCCTAATCTAGTACAAGCTAAAAAAAACAACAAACCCAACTCAAACGAAATAAATCCACTCAAGTAAGGAACCAGTAACCAGACTAACAAAGATAAAAAAAACCCAAAAACAGGAGAAAAATAATAAATTAAATAGTTAGAAACAATAGGAAAATATTGCTCCCTCGAAAACAATTTAATAGCATCACTAAAAGGCTGAAGAATACCAATAAATCCAACTTTATTAGGACCTTTACGAATATGAACGTACCCTAAAACCTTACGCTCTAATAAGGTAAGAAAAGCCACCCCAACCATAACAAAAACTATTAGTAACAAAAAAACAACAACAAGAAAAAAAAGATCAAACATATACTACTTGTAAATTAAACAAATTCACATTAATAGATTCTAAATCTAACGCACTTATCTGCCAAAACAGTATATTAACAAAAACCAATATAACAAATGAAATTATTTCAAATATCCGGTCCTCTCGTACTAAGATATAAAACAATTCTATAGATAGAAACCAACCTGGCTCACGCCGGTCTGAACTCAGATCATGTAAGATTTTAAAGGTCGAACAGACCTAATCACTTTCAGCTCCTGCACCGAAAATTCACCTTAATCCAACATCGAGGTCGCAAACCCTCCCGCCAATAAGAACTCTCAAAGAGGATAACGCTGTTATCCCTAAGGTAATTTAATCTTATAATCAAAATAAATGGATCAAGAAAATATATAAATAAATATATAAAAATAAAGAGGAGTTAAATATTATTCCTCTCATCACCCCAACAAAACAACTTATCCCATTCAATAATAAAGCAAACTCCAATAAATGGGATAAATGTCAAACTCTATAGGGTCTTCTCGTCCCATAAAAACATTTAAGAATTTTAACTCAAAAACCAAATTCAATAAACAATACCCATAAGACACAGCTTATGTCTCGTCAAGCCATTCATACCAGATCACAATTAAAGAACTAATGATTATGCTACCTTTGCACGGTCAAAATACCGCGGCCCTTCAACAATAGTCAGTGGGCAGGCCATACTTCAAAAACTAACAAGAAAAGATGTTTTTGTTAAACAGGCGGACATATAAACTTTGCCTAATTCCTCAAAAGCAATTAAACCTATCACTAAAAACAAAATAATAAATAAAATTTACTAATTACATAATAATTACTACACAAACCAAAGATAAAGAAAACATTCCAATAAATAATCTAAATAATAAAAAATACAAAAAAGAACAAACAAAATTTTAACATAATCAAATAGAAAATCAACATAAAATCCACAAAACTAAATTAACAATTAACCAATTATAAAAATAAAACAAAGAGCTAATCCCCCTTAATCTTAACATCAAATAAAAATAAATAGATCAACAACTAAAATTTAAACAAAATGTATGAATTAAATTCATTTCTTGAAAAACCAGAAACCACCAAAGACGAATAACATTTCACTACCAACCGCCTATTATTAATAATAATGAAACAGTAACTAACATAAGCCGATTAACTCCTTCAAAATCGGGAAATAAAAATAAATAATAAAATTTAATGAACCCTGATACACAAGGTACAACAAACAAAATCAACTTTTAAATAAACATTTATACTTTCTACCCATCACGGTACAAATAACCTATAGTAAAAAAATTAGATCAATAAACAATACAATAACAAAGTAATATTTTAATTAACAAAAAATATATCACAAAACTAAAAACAAGACAATCAATATAATCAGACCATGTCGAATCGCACGACATAATAATTCAGCGTAAATGAAAACCCAACTAACAGAAATGATCTGATATCAATCCAGCTGCACCTTCCGGTACAACCACTTTGTTACGACTTATCTCATCATAATAACCAAACGAGAGCGACGGGCGATGTGTACATATCCCAGAACCAACTATCATAATAACAATCTATAAATCATTACAACTAAATCCAATTTCATGTCAATATTAAAACCAACAATCCAAAAACAAATAACAATGTAATCCATCTCCACTTAAAAACAAGCTGCACCTTGACCTGAAATATATCAAAATAAAGAAACCAGAAAATTAACTAAAAACTCTAAAAAGATAATCGATAAACGGCGGTATACAAACCAAATAAATATAAGTAAGGTCCAACGTGGACTATCGATAACGGGACAGATTCCTCTAGCCAGAATGAGATACCGCCAAATTCTTTAAGTTTCAAGAACATAACTAATACTACTCAGGTACAAAAATTAACATTCTAAAATAATAGGGTATCTAATCCTAGTTTAAAAATAAAATTTCGTAGCCTCCAAACATAATTAAAGACAAAAAAAACAATAAAAATTTCACCTAATTAAAACAACTTAAATATAATCAACTAAATAAACAATTTAACTACCTTTTACACCAAACACGTTCAAATGCTTCCAAAGTATAACCGCGGTTGCTGGCACAAAATTTAACCGAAACTAAATATATTGCTGGATACAAGGATACTTGACCAACCAATAATAACTAATGAGATATAATCTTACCTATTTAATCCATTTAGAAAATTTAAAGTAAACTCACGCACAAACTTACATATAGAACAAACAAAAACTGAACGAAAAAGCAAGAATAAAACTTATTATTATTGTCACAGCCTTAAAACAAAATGGTGCAAAATAAAATATATTTAGCATATTTAGTACATAAA